AAGCGGGAATCGTCGAGGTATTTCCGCAAATAGGTATAATCCGTTTAATTGCAGAAATTTTCAAAATGAAAAAATTGACGCTAATGCTAATAAGGATAAGTATATAAAAGAACCCTTTTTTTGTAATTCCTATGATGCAATTGGAGCTTATCGCCAGAAAAGAATCAATTTAGCGAGCCCTTTGTGGCTTCGGTGGCAACTAGATCAAGGCCTTATTGCTTCAAGAGAAGCTCCCATCGAAGGTCACTTTGGATCTTTAGGTACCTATCATGAGATTTATGGACACTATCTAATAGTAAGAAGTATAAAAAAAAAAATTCTTTCTATATACATTCGAACCACTGTTGGTCATATTTATCTTTATCGAGAAATCGAAGAAGCTATACAAGGGTTTTCCCAAGCCTGCTCAGACGGTACCTAATCTAATCATAGGGATCGAAGCTAAGTGATTTTATGACATTGGTCTGAATTCAGATCTCTTTGGTGCAACTAGGACTCTAGTTCCTGAATTTCTACGCGAATCAAGATTGAGAAAAGGAAGTTTTCCAAGCATTAACTCAAATCTATTGCCGAGCCCTATTCATCGGAATATGGAGGTATTTATGGCCGAACGGGCCAATCTCTTCTTTCACAATAAAGTGATCGATGGAACTGCCATTAAACGAATTATTAGTCGATTCATAGATCACTTCGGAATGGCATATACATCACACATCCTGGATCAAGTAAAGACTCTGGGTTTCCAGCAAGCCACTGCTACATCTATTTCATTAGGAATTGATGATCTTTTAACAATACCTTCGAAAGGATGGCTAGTCCAAGATGCTGAACAACAAAGTTTTATTTTGGAAAAACACCATCATTATGGAAATGTACACGCGATAGAAAAATTACGCCAATCCATTGAGATATGGTATGCTACAAGTGAATATTTGCGACAAGAAATGAATCCGAATTTTAGGATGACGGAACCCTTTAATCCAGTCCATATAATGTCCTTTTCGGGAGCTAGGGGAAATGCATCTCAAGTACATCAATTAGTAGGTATGAGAGGATTAATGTCGGATCCACAAGGACAAATGATTGATTTACCCATTCAAAGCAATCTACGCGAAGGATTGTCTTTAACAGAATATATCATTTCTTGCTATGGAGCCCGAAAAGGAGTTGTGGATACTGCTGTACGAACATCAGATGCTGGATATCTTACGCGCAGACTTGTTGAAGTAGTTCAACACATTGTTGTACGTAGAACAGATTGTGGCACCACCCGAGGGATTTCTGTGAGTTCTCGAAATGGAATGATACCGGAAAGGATTTTTATTCAAACATTAATAGGTCGTGTATTAGCAGACAATATATATATGGGTCTACGATGCATTGCCACGCGAAATCAAGATATTGGGATTGGACTTGTCAATCGATTCATCACCTTTCGAACACAACCAATATCTATTCGAACTCCTTTTACTTGTAGAAGTACGTCCTGGATCTGTCGATTATGTTATGGTCGAAGTCCTACTCATGGCGACCTGGTGGAATTGGGAGAAGCTGTAGGTATTATTGCGGGTCAATCCATTGGAGAGCCGGGTACTCAACTAACATTAAGAACGTTTCATACCGGCGGAGTATTCACAGGGGGTACTGCCGAACATGTACGAGCTCCCTCTAATGGAAAAATCAAATTTAATAAGGGTTTGGTTCATCCCACGCGTACACGTCATGGGCATCCCGCTTTTCTCTGTTCTATGGACTTATATGTAACTATTGAGAGTCAAGATATTATACACAACGTGACTATTCCACCAAAAAGTTTTCTTTTAGTTCAAAATGATCAATATGTAGAATCAGAACAAGTGATTGCTGAAATTCGCTCGGGAACATACACTTTGAATTTTACGGAGAGGGTTCGAAAACATATTTATTCCGATTCAGAAGGAGAAATGCACTGGAGTACTGATGTATACCATGCATCTGAATTTACATATAGTAACGTCCATCTTTTACCAAAAACAAGCCATTTATGGATATTGTCAGGGGGTTCGTGCAGATCCAGTATAGTCCCGTTTTCGCTACACAAGGATCAAGATCAAATAAACGTTCATTCTCTTTCTGTCGAAAGAGGATATATCTCTAACCCTTCAGTAAATAATGATAAAGTTAAACACAAATTCTTTAGTTCATATCTTTCGAGTAAAAGTAAAAAAGAAAGTGGAATTCTTGATTATTCAGACCGTAAACGAATCATATGTACTGGTTTCATATATCCTGGTATTCTCCACGAAAATTCTGATTTATTGGCAAAGAGGCGAAAAAATAGATTTATCATCCCATTCCAATCGATTCAAGAAAAAGAACTAATGTCCCACTCCGATATCTTGATTGAAATACCTATAAATGGCATTTTCCGTAGAAATAGTATTTTTGCTTATTTTGACGATCCCCAATACCGAAGAAAGAGTTCAGGAATTACTAAATATGTGGCTATAGGGGTGCAGTCAATTGTCAAAAAAGAGGATTTAGTTGAGTATCGAGGAGTCAAAGAATTTCAGCCAAAATACCAAATGAAAGTAGATCGCTTTTTTTTCATTCCCGAAGAAGTATATATTTTACCCGAATCTTCTTCCCTAATGGTACGGAACAATAGTATCGTTGGAGTCGATACACAAATCACTTTTAATACAAAAAGTCGAGTAGGGGGGTTGATCCGAATAGAGAGAAAAAAAAAAAAAATGGAACTTAAAATCTTTTCTGGAGATATCCATTTTCCGAGGGCGACAGATAAGATATCCCGATACAGTGGTATCTTGATACCACCAGGAACGGTAAAAACAAATTCTAAGGAGTCGAAAAAGGTGAAAAATTGGATCTATGTCCAACGGATCACACCTACCAAGAAAAAGTCTTTTGTTTTGGTTCGACCAGTACTCATATATGAAAGAGGGGACGGTATAAATTTAGAAAGACTTTTTCCGCCGGATTTATTGCAGGAAAAAGAGAATCTGAAACTTCGAGTTGTCAATTATATTCTTTATGGAAATGGTAAACCAATTCAGGGAATTTCTAACACAAGTATTCAATTAGTTCGTACTTGTTTAGTGTTGAATTGGAACCAAGACAAAAAAAGTTCTTCTATCGAAGAGGCTCGTGTTTATTTTGTTGAAGTAAGTATAAATGGTCTGATTCGTGATTTCCTAAGAATCCACTTAGGGAAATCACCCATTTCCTATATCAACAGAAAAAGGAACGATTCATCAAGTTCGGGATTGATCTCTGATAATGGGCCAGATCGCACCAATACCAATATTAATCCATTTTATTCGATTTATTCCAAGACAAGGATTCCACAATCACTTAAACAAAATCAAGGAACTATTAGTATTAGTACGTTGTTGAATAGAAATATGGAATGTCAATCTTTGATAATTTTGTCATCATCTAATTGTTTTCGAATGGATCCATCCAACGGTGTAAAATATTATAATGTAATAAAAGAATCAACTAAAAGAGATCCAATAATTCCAATTAGGAATTTGTTGGGCCCCTTAGGAACAGCCCTTCAAATTGCGAATTTTTACTCATTTTACCATTTACTAACTCATAATCGGATCTTGGTAATTAAATATTTGAAACTTGAGAATTTAAAATTAAAACAGACTTTAAAAGTACTAAAATATTATTTAATGGATGAGAACGGTAGAATTGTTAATCACGATCCGTACAGTAACAACGTTTTGAATCCATTCAAATTGAATTGGTATTTTCTCCATCATAATTATCATCATAATTATTGTGAAGAAACATTCACAACAATTAACCTGGGACAGTTTATTTGTGAAAATGTATGTATGACAAAAAACGGACCGCCCCTAAAATCAGGTCAAGTTCTAATTGTTGACGCTGACTCTGTAATACTAAGATTGGCTAAGCCCTATTTGGCTACTCCAGGAGCAACTGTTCATGGCCATTATGGGGAAATCCTTTACGAAGGAGATACATTAGTTACATTTATATATGAAAAATCGAGATCTGGTGATATAACGCAGGGTCTTCCAAAAGTGGAACAGGTGTTAGAAGTGCGCTCAATTGATTCAATATCGATAAACCTAGAAAAGAGAGTGGAGAATTGGAACGAGTGTATAACAAGAATTGTTGGAATTCCTTGGGGATTCTTGATTGGTGCTGAGCTAACTATAGTGCAAAGTCGTATTTCCTTGGTTAATAAGATCCAAAAGGTTTATCGATCCCAGGGGGTTCAGATCCATAATAGGCATATAGAAATTATTGTACGCCAAATAACATCAAAAGTCCTGGTTTCAGAAGATGGAATGTCTAATGTTTTTTCACCCGGAGAACTAATTGGATTGTTGCGGGCGGAACGAGCGATGCGCGCTTTGGAAGAATCGATTTGTTACCGAACCGTATTCTTGGGAATAACGAGAGCATCTCTGAGTACTCAAAGTTTCATATCCGAAGCGAGTTTTCAAGAAACTGCTCGCGTTTTAGCAAAAGCTGCTCTCCGCGGTCGTATCGATTGGCTGAAAGGCCTGAAAGAAAATGTCGTTCTAGGTGGTATGATACCCGTTGGTACCGGATTCAAAGGATTAACGCACCGCTCAAGCCAACATAAGATCATTCCTTTCAAAACCAAAAAGAAGAATTTATTCGAGGGAGAAATGAGAGATATTTTGTTTCACCACAGAGAGTTATTTGATTCTTGCATTTCCAAAAATTTCTATAATATATCAGAACAATCATTTATAGGATTTAACGATTCCTAAGAGTGGATTCGTCCTTTTAACTGTCAGTGTTCCTTTGATTTCTTACATTTCCATGTGATTTGTTAATATTTGTTAATAGTAATAAATAAAAGTAATAAATAAAGATAATATAGAGTAATAAATAAAATATAGTAATAAATAAAGATAATATAAAGATAATAAAGAATAGAAAGAAATTAATCGCTTGGATCGTGTATCAACGTCCAATTACGGGAAAAGAAAAGGTTCCATCGGAACAATTATTTAGTTCAGGGTATCTCGTTTCTTTTTTTTTCTTTGAAAAAAAAAGAGAGAAAGTGTGGAGAGAAATGATAAGAAGATATTGGAACATTAATTTGAAAGAGATGTTGGAAACAGGAGTTCATTTTGGTCATGCTACTAGAAAATGGAATCCAAAAATGGCACCTTATATCTCTGCAAAGCGTAAGGGTATTCATATTACAAATCTTACTAGAACTGCTCGTTTTTTATCAGAAGCGTGTGATTTGGTTTTTGATGCAGCAAGTAGGAGAAAACAATTCTTAATTGTTGGTACCAAAAATAAAGCAGCTGATCCAGTAGCGCGGGCTGCAATAAGAGCTCGGTGTCATTATGTTAATAAAAAATGGCTAGGTGGCCTTTTAACGAATTGGTCCACTACAGAAATGAGACTTCAAAAGTTCAGGGACTTGAGAATGGAACAAAAGACAGGGGGAATCAACCGCCTTCCGAAAGGGGATGCGGCTCGATTAAAGAGACAGTTATTTCACCTGCAAACATATTTGGGCGGGATTAAATATATGACAGGGTTACCCGATATTGTAATAATCGTTGATCAGCAAGAAGAATATATGGCTCTTCAAGAATGTATCACTTTGGGAATTCCAACAATTTGTTTAATTGATACAAACTGTGACCCGGATCTCACAGATATTTCGATTCCAGCGAATGATGACGCTATAGCCTCAATCCGCTTAATTCTTAACAAATTAGTATTTGCGATTTGTGAAGGGCGTTCTAGCTATATACGAAATCCCTGATTAATAATAAGATAAATAAATTCTTTTTTGAATTCCATAGATTGACGAAATCCATTACTATTTCGGAATCTCATAAAAGAGATAAAAAACTGGGGATATTATGTGATTAGTTGGTATATAAAATATAAAATATACAATTCAAGTGAGCAAGTAGAAAAAAAGACGGTTGAATCAAAATAATTTCTTGTAAAGTTTTCTTTCTTTCAGAGGACAATATGAATGTTCTATCATATTCCATTAACACATTAAAGGGGTTATATGAAATATCCGGGGTGGAAGTAGGCCAGCATTTCTATTTGAAAATAGGCGGTTTCCAAGTCCATGCCCAAGTACTTATTACTTCTTGGGTTGTAATTCTTATCTTATTAGGTTCAGCCATTGTAACTGTTCGGAATCCACAAACCATTCCTACTGACGGTCAGAATTTCTTCGAATATATCCTTGAATTTATTCGAGATGTGAGCAAAACCCAGATTGGAGAGGAATATGGTCCATGGGTTCCCTTTATTGGAACTTTGTTTCTATTTATTTTTGTTTCTAATTGGTCAGGGGCGCTTTTACCTTGGAAAATCATAGAGTTACCTCATGGGGAGTTAGCCGCACCCACGAATGATATAAATACTACCGTTGCTTTAGCTTTACTTACGTCAATAGCATATTTTTATGCGGGCCTTAGCAAAAAAGGATTAGGTTATTTCGGTAAATATATACAACCAACTCCAATCCTTTTACCTATTAACATTTTAGAAGATTTCACAAAACCTTTATCACTTAGCTTTCGACTTTTTGGAAATATATTAGCGGATGAATTAGTAGTTGTTGTTCTTGTTTCTTTAGTACCTTTAGTGGTTCCTATACCTGTCATGTTCCTTGGATTATTTACAAGTGGTATTCAAGCTCTTATTTTTGCAACTTTAGCTGCGGCTTATATAGGTGAATCCATGGAGGGCCACCATTGACTAAGTTTCGAAATAGTCTTTTTTAGCTTAGTGCAAGGTAATCTATGCCTTGCTCGAGATAATCTTCTTCGTGAACAGAAATATACACATAAATAGACAAAAAAGTATATAAGATCTAGAAGAATAGTAAAAAAGATTACGATATTAGGGAATTGTAAAAAAAATTAGGTTCTATAAAGCGATTCCCATTTCAGTCGGTTTTATTCAATTCAAAGATTGACCAAAAGAAAATATTAATTAAAGAATAAATTACATGAACTTAGATCAACCAAAGACTTCTATTTCTATGCAATGATTTAGACTAATAAATTCGCTCATTTAGATTGATTGTATCCATGTGGGATAATGCTAAATTATAAATTCAATAAAAAGAGGATAAGAGTTTACAAAAAATGAGATTCAAGAGAAAATGGTTTTGTTAGAAGAGTGGGATCAAACTAGGTATATGTAATATATATAATCGCTATAAGCCAACTTTCCTTGATAAATGTTTCGAAAAATATTTATAAAATCCGACTGTATCCAAGATACACATAGTTGGTTTACGTTATGGAAGAAAGACATGTATATGTAATAGTAGGCTAGTTATATATGAGCTAAAAGATCGCCCTTCTGTTACTGAGAATTGGGGTAGGGATCTCAATAAAAGTTCTTCCGTTTCATTTGTAACTGTGAATTCAATTCAATATTGAATACAGAACTTCAATCAAGAAAAAGAACGAAGAGTTCCAATTCAAAGAA